AATCCATCATTGGCAAAACAATTATTTGGTTATGCCATTTTGGGCTTTGCTCTAACCGAAGCCATAGCCTTGTTTGCCTTAATGATGGCCTTTTTGATCTCATCCGTATTCCAATCTTTGACTGAAGGTTTCCGCGGGCTAGTCCCCGAAAATGCTCGTTCTAAAGTTGGGGTTATGATGATTAGTTCCATTTCTATGATATTGAATTTTGATCCAAGGTGAGCTGAAGGGGAACTTTAGGAGTAGATAAGACTAGGTGCCGGTGCTGGCGCCTGCGGCACCGCTATAGGTCGCAGTCTAACGCCGCTTCTTGGGACCGACTGAGGGATTTTTTGGGTAATCAGCTCCCATGCAGCAAACAGTAAAATCTGCCGCTCTCGCTCGCCAACACTACAGACAAAAACGAGTTTGCACCTCTAAGGGGTACCACTTTTCCTGCGGTATTCCACCTCCTAGGGAAGGTTCTTCATACTTGATTGCCGTTCTATTCTCCTCTTCAGACGTGTCCTCGGATAGAATGCCTTTTCTGCTATCCCAATAGGCCGGCGGGCTCATTCTTGCACCTATTGAAGGAATTGAATCTGCTGCATCGATCAAATCTTGTATTGCGTGAATGAGCAAGTAGGGGGAAGAAACTAAAGAGGTAGCGAGACTAAGCGCAATTTCTGTGCTTTCTCAAACAATTCGGGAACTAGTTGTTTACAGTCCGCGTCCTCAACTAGTGGCAGCTGAAAAACGTAAGCACATCTCGGATAGGGGAAAGGCTTTTCTAGTTTTATAAAGTCCTGCGGCGTGGTGGCTGGCTGGGCTCAGGGTTTACTCTATAAAAGAGGAACGATAACCAATTTCCTAACCTCCATAACGATTTATTCCTCCCAATAGGATGCTGCCGAGTTCCTTCGACATGTTTCTCTCAAGCCCTTTAGGGATAGGGGCGAAAAATAAGTGGACAACGCTATAAAAAGAAAAGTAGTCGTAGCAAGTCCGCCCTGAAATTCGAGTTCTCAAGCCAGCCGAGAACTTCTTCCAAGCGTTCCCGCGTTAGTAAGTATAAAGCTAGCGTAGCGCCTGCCGGCGAGGTCAATTGAATTCTCTTATTAGCTTACTCAAAAGGGATTTCTATAGTTACGGATGAAAAAAATAGAAGACCAACAGCTTTTTCTCATACTCCACCACCGGGTATTCCAGAAAAAGGAAATCCAGTAATGCAATAATAAAGAAAGAAGACTAAAGCCTATTGGCTAGAGCACCAGCTATTGACCGAAGCATAATTGACTTCGAAAGGGGAACGACCTGAGGAGAATCGCGGCAATCACAAATCCCTTGAGACCTTATACCCGGCTGCAACCAATACTACTTTACTTCGAATTGATTGAAATACAATCACTTTTTTTGGAGGAGTAGTCGGGACGGACTATTTCTCCCCTAATGAAAACCATGTGTTAAGCAAGGTTACGATCAAAGTGAAGATATAACATCTACCTCCAGGACGTTACCGCCTTTCATTCCAATATCAGAAGCCAACTTCTTACTGTAGGGTAAATAGGATTGTGCGGATAGTGGAAGCCTAGGATCATTGTTACGGTTGGATGTAGATGGGGGTGCATGCAGGAAAGACCTTACTCCAAGTAAGGGTACCTGTGAACAGCTGTCGGGTGTTCGTCGATCCGATACCTAGATCGATCCGTCCTTTTACGGGTCGTCCATGGTAACCTGAACCGGAGGAAGCACCTCCTAATGTTCCTAGCGGACTGACCTTTCCTTGTTCTAGTTACCGCTCCGTGGGAGCCTAGCTTCACTAACTCGATTAGGGGCCTCATCGCAATTCGTAGATAAACGCTATTCCTGACTAGAGCTCCTCTTACTCTTAGATGAGCGAAGCGTTGATTCAAGGAAAGCTGAATCCAAGTCTTTCAATGAAGGGCATTTGCTGAGTTGATAAGACATTTAAGGAGAGAAGAGTTCCACATCTTCCTATAATTCCTATCTATGTCCGGATCGCCTTTTGCCGCTTCCTTCTTCTTTAGTTTAGCACCTTTCCTTCCGCCAGATGATGCAGGTATGCCGACATTTGCTATTGGGTAGTTCCTCGATTTCGAGTCGGAGATTGCTGAGTGTGCGCTTCTAGCTCGTACATGAATTACCTTTAGTATGCTAACAGGATCGGATGCCCTTGGGCAATATGCCAAAGAATCAGATTCAGAACAAGATTCTCACTCTGGAGTACCGAGCTTTTTGAATTGAAGCCCGGATCCGGATAAAGGCCATTTATACAACCAATATGCTCGTCTTGGACCACGATCTCAGGCTTGCTTACACGCAGGACTGGGAGTATGTGTGCGCAGATATCCCGCACCTAAGAAGGCAGTGAGTGCCGTGTTGGCCGTAAGAACTGGATCTCGATTCAGTGTGGGCTTGCTAATCATACTAATAGTTTCTTAGTTTAAGAAAACTGATATGCGATATGTTACTTATTATTATTATACTTCTATAAGTTATACTGATATTACTGAAAGAATCTTAATTCAGCGGAGTGGTGCTAACTTACCCGGTAAAGGCAGAGAGATAGGAAAGATCCCCTCGACCCCGGATTCTCCCCACTCGAAGACACCATCGCAGCCCAACTCCAACACATGCAAATAAGTCTCGACGCACAGACTCTTTCAATATTAAATTCTCTGCGACATCTCTTATCCACCGCACACTCACTTATTCTCGACGCGCTGCTTATTCTTATTCACCTTCCTCTCCTCTCCAGTCGAGCACTTCAGTCCTCTCGCTTCGCTCTAGTCACTTACGTGCCAGCAGACAGCTAGATTCTTACTTTTAAAACAACGTTTCTTGATTCATATGGATGATTCCACATAATGATCAGAAAAACGCATTCTAAGGCCCTCTAGAGCCCTTAAGAGCGAAAGAAGATCTGAAGGAGGAAGTAACGCCATCCGCCCACGAGTTTATGGTTCCAGCAGGCAACCTGGCATACCAATCGAATGCAGTCTCGCGGAGAGCGGGATCCCTTCTAGAAATGTTTAGCCAAGTAGCAGCTAAGAAAGCAATCAGTTCGCTTTTCGGCTGGAATCGAAGCAGCGGATAGATCAGCAGATAAGATAGGTTGCAGCGGATAATTTATCCGCTGTTGATCCAAATTAATCGTCTTCAAGATCGTCTGAACTGTATATTCTACCTATTCCCTGGTCGACTGACCTTCGTACCTCTCGCTCCTAGGACTAGCGGAACTAAGACCTGTGAAAGAAACTAGGAGACAAACCCCTTGATATGACCTTACGGATTAACACAGAATCAATCTCTTACTTTCTTCACCGACATCTGCTTTCCTTGTTAGCCTAGCCTAGCTAGTCAACATCCGCTCTCTAGAAACCAACTGCCAAACCCATTCCCTCCTTTGTTTGAGAGGGAGATTGGTAAGAACCAGAACGCGAATAAGTAGGCTCTTGAGACAACTCGGGAAATCAAGGAAAGACTGGTCATTCGTTGACCAAGAATGGGAATTCGACGAAGATCAACAGCAAAGAAAGCGTCTACTGTTACACAAGGATCTAAAGCAACCTGACAGTACCATTTTTCATACTTTAAGAACATTTTCATCCAACCATGATATAGAGACCATTCACAAAGGTCCATAACATCGTCGGTAAAGAAAGGCTGGTCAGGCGGGACAACCAAGTCTGAGGGAGCGAAGTGCTCACGCAGGAATTGAATGACCCTTCCTAAAATATGCGGTTCAATTACTTGATTAACAAGTACCATCAACCAGAGGTTAAACGGTAAACAGCCGTGTAACCTCATACCCAGAAGACGTCGAGCACGCTTACCGTGCTTCCGACTGAATCCAGGACGAGACGACGCCTTAAACCCAAGACCAGCCAACCTCAATAAAGTTGACTGGCGAAGGGGATATGGAGCAGTATAACATAAGTTATACCACTCCATAGGCATAAAAAGCAAAACAAGTTGCTTAATCGACACCGGAAAAATCTCTTTCTCAAGGTGATTAATACGGAACCTTTTTGCAAATAAATTCAGCCGCGCCCTTAGGCGATATTATAGACTTGCCTATGGATATTTATACATGAAGTCTTTTTTTCAAATACCCCATGTATACCTGGGCGACACGCTCATCTGCGATCACAAGATCGTCACCGCGAGAAGAGCATACCGGGTAAACTTTAGATCTGGGTAACACTGTTCTGCCGCATACCACACCAAGACATGATGTGATAACGCGAACAGGGGCCACGAGGAAGAGTACCCCTGGGGTTGACCTGTGACGAAACACACATTCGTATGTTTCTTCACGAATGTGACGTCAAAGACATTTGTACCAAGAGTCGAATTAACGACGCTAGATGCAAATGACCGGTCAAACAGAGACTGCATCAATTCGAATAACAACAGAAGTGGCCACCTATCTGTGGCACTTTTGAGGTCAATCGAATAGATCATCCCTGTGCTCCCCTTTAATCTATCCAAGGGCTTGGTCTGATCAAATGTCCCGTCCATAGGGATCATGGACAATATCTTCGCAAGCCATTGGTGAATAGGGTACAAGAGCCGCTGGTTGATGTAGTTACCCACAGCAAACAGTCGTCGCTTCCCATCTCCAGAACACGAGGCGCAAAGCCGTCCAGTGTTAGGTGGAACGCCCATCTCTGCCGGAGTAGGCAGAACAGGGCCGATCCGACGTTCGAAGAACTCCAAACTGTGATGAGTTATATCACGGTTATAAGAGTCGAACGCATACCTAACGTACGGTGCCCATAACCTTGTGAGTACTGCTCGCCTTTTGCGTGAACAAAGTTCACTAAGAAAGCAAAGGCGGCCAACTCATAAGGTAGGCATGGAAAGACTGATTGGAGAGCATACCGCCTAAGTGGTTGCCCTTCATCATCTCCATGTCGCCTTAAAGTGTGAACCACGCACACGAAGGGACGGCCTTCCACGTAGGTGTAAAAGTCATTCCCTGAAGTAAAGGAATGCTTGACACCTTACCTTAGGAACATACCTAAGGATCAGCTGACGCAATAGCGGTCGCATCTGACCAGCGACTTCAACTATTGAGTCAATAGACTTTGGAGGTGAGATAATTGAATCAAACAGTGACTTCTTTATCTTCGGAGCCAAAGGAATCAACTTTGACACCGAAAATAAAGAAATGTACAACTGGATGATTCGTTCATCCCCTTCCTTAATCTTCCGTCGATGAAACGACGGGATGATCCTAGGAAGTCCCGCACGTGTTAGGGAGACAGCCGTGGACATGGCATCTGGCTTTTGATCGCCAGACACGAACGGCAACCCGTGATTGCTTTAAATAGAAAGCTACGAATAGCCAGCCAGAACGTTGACCAAGTCGAAACCTACTGCTCAAGTCTTCCGAACCAATCCACGAATTCTTATCTGATAGCCATTGGAAACCTTCTAACTATTATCATATATAAATAAATGCTATTCGGGGAATCCTTCCAGCGTACTCTTGTTGGTGCACACTCTGGACTTGTCGATCGTTATTCTATATGATGAGTGATTGATTGAATTGCTAGTCTGTCAGTGAGAGAAGTGAGAACTTCGAGAAAGTCCCGCCCAAAGAGCTTAGCCAAGAGTGGACCAGGCCATATGGCGGTCCCGCAAAGCCGGTCACCGGGAGCAAAGATCCTTCTCAATTGTTTCACTGCAGATAGCAAGCATCCAAAACTCGGAAATAGTTTCATCAGTAAGTTCCTCCCCGCTTCAAGAGACCGAAGAAGGTTCAACTAGCGCTTAGAGTTCGGTGCGAGGATCAACTCCGTACCCTTCCTTCAGATAGTTACCGCTTTGCACGAGATGAGACAGTGTAGATAGATCCGGATAAGAAGGCAAAGATCACATTCCTTATAACTAAGACTGGTAATTGCCTCAATGAGGCGGATAAGGCGCAACAACCTAAAAGGCGGACTAAGATAAGTTATTCAGCTAGGGAATGCGTTAAAGAGCCGTTATGTAGCATCTGAGAACAAGAAAGCAGACATGCACACGAAAAGACTTGCAACAGTAAGGTAAGGCTTGACCTGCTATAGATATAATAGGAAGCTCTGGAAAGCATGCAACAAAGCCAACGAGAAGCTTGATGGAATCAAAACAAACCCAGCCAGCCTTTGAGGGTTCCTGTCGAGGTAGACTCATCTGAGTCTGAACCCGCTTCGAGAACCAGATCTCATTGGGAAGGAAAAAGAGGACAAAGCCGCTCGAAGTGCGCCTTCCTCTCTTTGGACTTGACACTTAGATAGTTAGTAAGCTTCTACGCTATGATCTTTCTTCTCTTATTCTAATTAGAATAGAAGGATAGATCACTCATAAATGCTACAATTATGCCCACAATCGTATGCTAGAGGAACTGAACAGCCAATATGTATATAAATATCTTAAGTATGAAAGGGATCCCCTAATGCTCATATTAGCAAAATCTGACTCAATATGAACTGCACTTAGACTTGCCTCTATGGCTTGTCTTTCTAGTGGACTGAGAGAGCGAGCTCTAATCTAAAGGAAGAAGCAACTCACTTCATGTCAGATCTTAGAATGGATGCACAGAATCCACAGCTGTTGAATCCGATCTTTGAAAGAAGGAAGAGGCATATGCCAGAACAGGTTTCACGAATGAATCCCTGTTAGGACAAATAAGCTGCTTGGGTCTCCCTTGGTTTGCTAGAATAGACTCTTAGATGGACAGAATGCCCCATTTCAGTCTATTGGTACCTAGAGACAATACAATCTTGACTTTCTTTCCTAAGCTTGAATGTGGCGAAAAGCAAGGGACTGCAGGAGGTATAGCAAGCGCAGTCGGTAGTCTGGTCTGATGTATGCTATGTTGTGTACTCGACCCGACATGTGCTTCGCAGTTGGGATGGTTAGCCGATATCAGAGTCATCCAGAAAGTGCTCATTGAGCTGCAGTAAAGAGGAAATTTCGACATCAAACGGAACCAAAAAACTAGCTTTGTGCTACCAAGGTGGAAATCTCAGTTGACTGGATATAGTGATTCAGATGGGTCTGCTGATAGGGATGAACGAAAACCCACTTCTGGCTACACCTTCATACTTGGCGGAGGAGCCATTACGTGGTGTAGTAAGAAAGAAGGAAATCCTTATCCATGATGGAATCAGAGTTTGTAGCCTGCTCAGTTGCAGTGATGGAGGCTATATGGTTAAGGAGATTCTTGCAAAGTTTGGACATTCCGGGACATATAGATAAAGCCGTTGTGATCTATTCTGATAACACGGCTGCAATAGCTTATGCAAAGGATCTCAAGTTCCGTGGTAGAAAAAAAACTTACATGGACACCCGACTTCACTTCATTTGGTTATGAAGTATATCTCCACCTATGAAATGGTTGCTGACCCTTTGACCAAACTCATTTCTAGAGATGCGTTAAAAAGGCATGTTAGGAGTTTGGGATTGCGTAGGATTTGATATACTTTAAATAAAAAGTATATGTTGAAAGGTAGCTACGGAATTGCTCCTATTACAAATCCCCGGGGATTCACTCCTACCTTATAGTTACCGCCTCGTGGGTGGGTCCTTCAACTGGTATGAAATCACTAATGGGAGGCGGTTATCTGAAACCTTAACATAGTCATATTCAAGTTATCCCAATAGTCAATGAGCAGGAAGAGGTTTAGGAAGTTAATTCAAGCAAGAAAGGAAAGTCCATTGACTTGGCTACGCCACACCAACCCTATTCTTCCCATCGAGAAAGAAGAGTTCACAGCTACCGGCACCGACTCGAACTAAGAAGAGCTACTTAACAACTACCTACTATTAGGTAGTGCCCTCCTCCAACAACGGGGCTAATGCCGACTCCAAGACCTCTTATGCCTACTCTTCAAAATGAAACTTCCCTTCTTCCAAGAGCTAAATCGATGGCACTAGGGATCTATCCTAAAGAAAGAATTGACTGACCTTGCGCCGGTATCATTTAGCGGAACTCCAGTTTACCCTGCTGGTCTGTAACTCCCATATGAGATTTGAACCTCATTCCTTCACCTGTGCTTGGTAGGCACTGTTTGTGGAGCCCTTTGGTAATACCAGAGGTGAGATGCCTTCCTACGGCTCACCATGAAATGGGCCATGTGGGCGAGTCAGGTGGGTTCTCACCGTAAGAGAATGTCGTCTTTTCGTTCAGTCGAATAGAAACTATTAAAGCAAAGGCCGTGGATAGAGAGTGATAAAGGGAGTCTTCTTTCAGCCTATTCTAACATTCGAGTTCATTCTCGATAGTCAGATAGTGAAGAAAGAAGGGGGAAGGAAGAAACATCAGCTGGTAAAGCAAGCCTAGCTACGTTTTTACGGTAAGAAGTCGGCAAAGGGATGGAAGAACTTCCTGAGTTAGCTCTGCAAAGGATGTTACAGGCTAGCTTACAGGGGAATACGATTAACCGATTACAGATAAGTGAGAGTGTGTGGGCTGGTAGGCCTTAGAGTGAGGTAGACCGCTTTTTGCAACATCCTACTTGCCGGCGCCTCCTTTGAATGTGATAGGCTTCGGACAGAGAAAGGCTTCGTGTTTAGAGGAGTAGGGATCGCCTTCACTAGAGGAGCGGAAACAAGACCAATCGGATTACCAATAAGGGCTAGCTAAGACAAGGCAGCTAAGCTTTCAAGCTAGGAAACTCTATCGGCCGGGTCGAAAGTCGTAAGGAAGGCACCGGATAAGCAGCTAACATAAACTACTACCGTACAGCGCATCCCGTTGTTGGCCTGAAAAGGCTAAGAACTTCGAACCTACTACCTGGAACCTACTTCACTCGGGCCTAGGGAACATGCCCAGCGATCCTGCTCATACCCGGAAATAAAATCACCGGCAGTCTGCTCAGGGTTCCAAACCAGCAGCGAAGTTCCTTTTCTACGATACACTGGAATCGGGTCTATCTTAAGCGGGAAGAAAGCCTACCGACGGCTATGAGTTCAATACAGGGATTTGGCATTCAAGAACTCCCTCTCCCTGCCATCCCATCGATAAGCAAACTTGCTGCTAAAAAAGCAGAAATTTCTAAACGGAATTAATTGAATAAGAGAAGAAATGCCACTAGGTCAGGTTAGCTTGAAGCTAGGGTCAGGTATAGTATAGTAGGGTGCAGTTCCCGGGTCTTTGTGCCACTTTCATCGGTGAAAAGATAGCTTAAATCGGTTCGCCTTCTTCGGCGGAGGAAGAAAGTAAGGAGCGAAAAGCAACTCGAACAAAGTGAGAGGTATGAAAATTGCTTAGTATTTGTGCTAAGGATAGAAGACGCTGAGTTGACAGACTCTGGAGTTTGGAATAATTAGCTTAAGACTTTTATCTGGACTTTTCCCGTGGCTATCGCTCCTGTCCTTACAGTCGAGTTACTACGTTCCTTGCATCTCAAAGATCTGACTCTAATGAGTGTCTGGTAGTATACTTGCGACGTGTTTACGCTAAGGATCGAAGGAGGAACGAAGTGCTCGACCGAAAGGGAGAGGATGGGAAGTAGTACGCCCCGGTTCACCAGGATTCCCTGTTAGGGCACCAGGAAAGACCAGGTTCTACCACTGCATGGACCAGTTGCCATTCTCCCATTATGTTAAGTCGTCCAAGGGACAGGATCCCAGGCTTTTGAAATGGAAATTTGGTCTGTGTGAGAAGAAAGAAGGATGCCTAGTTGCGCATCTAGTAGTAAGTGGGTGTCGCGGAAGCCCCGTCTGGGTCCTGGGCGATGGACCTGGCGAAATAGGAAAGAGAATGCAATGATCGGTATGTTTGAAGGCCCCTCTAGTTACTGCTACGTGGGACTAGGATGGATATCTCGTATCCGAAAACTATTTGGTCGCAGTCACGTTTCGTACGCCTGGACTGGAAGGGTAATTTGACTGGTTCGAATCTTGATTCATCGTATAATATTTTGATTTGTTCCAAGTTCCGTCAAGTACCTTAAACTCGTTTTGATTGCTGGTAACCAGCCGGGTGGTCAACTCACGATTACAACTGAAGTCGATAAACTGGCCTGGAGATGCAGAAGGTGCGCAGGGACCCGAGCTCATGGGCCCTATGCGGAGGCATGTAGAGCGTTTTGGTACTCAGGTTATTGAAGACCATATTCAAGCGGCCTACTTTAAAGAAAAGCCTTTTCGCTCGTGAGCCGTAGTGATGGCGGTGGGAGCTACCCTTAGTTCTCTTAACCTGAAGACAGAGTGCAGGGATGCCGTCTATCCAAGAAGAAGAGTATAGTAGGTTCGAATCCTCCTTGGAGTCAGTTCAAAACAAACCAGTAAGTGCACAGTTCTGGATCCCATTAATTAGTCTTAAAGTAGCGAGGAGATTCAAAGGATCCTGAATGAGCAATAACTTTTAAGCCAATAGAAATAGAAAAAAGTACATCATTCACACCCATTCGGGTAGAGAAGGGTAAAGTAACCCAGGGTATGCCAACCCAAGTAAGGTTCCTGTAAAGTAAGGACGCTCTTCACTCTAAGTCTCCAAGACCGTCCTGTTAGGTAGTCCCAACCAAAGACTGACAGTTATCAAATCTGACATGCTGAAGGCACCGGTTCTACTTAATCTCTCTGTTATTTAGCTTTCATCAATCTTTCCTGATGCCTCACCCTCAGGTATAGGAATTATTCTTTCACTTTCTAATCTCCCAAAAAAAATGTGCTGCTCCGAGCACGAACTAGTTGGCTCTGGCATAAAATGAAATGAGGGGGAAAGTCTTCTGGGGCGGAGGAGGCTGAGAAGCGGCAGTTGCAAGCTTATGAAGAAACTCCTGGAAAGGGCGATATATCGGTCAATCCTTTCCTCTGTAAGCCGTAAACTCCGCTTTACCACGGCTTTGGTCACAGAAAGCTACTGATCTACTTCTTTCCGTCCCTTGCTGCAGAAAATATACATGATCAGTAAAGAACTAGAGATGGTACCACTACTACTGACTTTCTTACTGTTGATGCCCCATTCAAAAGAAAGGGGTGAAGCTAAGGATGCCATTGTTTCCACTATAGCGGATGTAGTTTGTGTACCTGTACTTATAATAGCTCATGTAGCGAGGGAAGTTCCAGTAGCTGGAGAGGAACTCCCCTCCCCGATATCCCAATAGTTAACGCTTCTCCGCTCGGCAATCCGTTAAATGATAAATAGACTATAACTCTTGAAGCAGAGCACCCACAAGCTTTGAAAAGAGAGGAAGCAATGAGTTACAGAGTCACCAGAAGGGTAATTAGGATCTGCTGCTGAACCAGATCATTCCTCTAGCTCTCATTTCGCGCATGCGCTTGGCGCTCTTGGCTTAACAACATCAAAGAGGAATCGAACCTCTTCCTGTTTTGTTCAAACTAGAATCCTTTTGATGTCCCCGCCTCCATCCTCCGTTATTTTAGCTGCAACGGCGACAGACGCATGAACTAGAAATGGAAAACGTCGAAGAAAGCTGGAAATGGCATAACCAAATAATTTTCCAAGTCAATATTACATACCACCTAAAAAATGCCCATAAGTGTCCAATATATAAAAAAAGTAGCTACTGCTTGTACCATTGTTAATGAGATCCAAATAGATTTTTGTTAGCCCACAAATTTGTTCCTCTACACTCTCGTCTATCAGAAAGGCTTTTTCTACAATGTCTCTGAAATTGAGTTCGTCCGGTAATTTCAGAGTTTCATTTTCATTTCCATACAGTTTAAAAAGCTTTTCGAGTTTTGATTCCGTTTTCAGTTTAAGTTTCTCGAGTTCAAAGTTTTGTATACCTTGCCCAACAGTACTTCGTTCGACAAGTTGGCCCGTTTTATAAGCACAATAAATTGCTATAGAAAAAACGATTCCAAGTCCAAGTGTAGTGATGTGATCGTTTAGAAATGCTTCCATTTGATCCTTAAATTATACCATTTTTATACTAATATACTAATTTCTAGTATATATATAAGAGTTTTTTCATTTCCATTTTAGGAGAATGCCACTTGGATATATTTTGACTAATTTTTATAATAGTAGTATAGTGCGGTCAGATACCCGATTTGAATGCCGAACCCCCAAAGCCAATTAGAATACAGAGACAGAGCTGCGGATTCGGGATTTAATTGGGTTAGAAGGACCCCTAAGATAAGGAAATAAATAACGAGGAGGTTATGGATGCCCTCTCTATTATTCGATAATAGTATGTAGGACAAGGGCTTATTGTCCCTTTTAGCTTTCAAAAATAAGAAGATCGCGAAGAGCAGATTGGATAAAAGGAAAACAGCACTCACTTTAAAGAAAGTCTCTACAGAATTAGCTAGGATATATCCTATCGACAAATTAGGTATGATATATAAGATATATGATATTATTTGTTCTATTAGAGTTTTGGAATAAAAAGCAAAATATATAAGCAGCGAAAATTAATAATATGTGTATTAGAATGTCATTTAGACCGTAGTCTAAATTTTTATTTAAATAGAATGCTAAACCAAATAAAGGTATCAAATATAAGAGTGGTTCAATTCTAGATCCTTCTCCTGATCCATATTCTTTTTTAAGATCAAATTCGAAGAAAATAGAATAGAGCCTTAGAAACAACAACTCTGTCACCAGACCAAATCCACATTCACCCATTTTTTGTTTGATAAAAGATTATTCGGAAGAAGAGCACAGCTATAAACAACATATCTTTTGTATAAGAATATTCATCATACATATAATATATTTATATATATATATATTTCATAAAATAGTATGAAGCCTGAATCAGGCGAATGTACACAACATACTGTTAAGGTATTAATCATAATAGAATGCAGAGATAGGCATTTCTGCTCGTATGTTTTTGCAAATAATAAAAATATTGCCGAAGCACCCCCCACCATTTTGAGAGGCAAGGAGACTTCGCCCGGAAGCCAAACTAAGTTCATATATCCAGCAATTATATTTATAAAGCTAATAAGAATAATAAATGCTGTGAAATTCTCGTTAATATTGATCTTGATTTTATCTTTATTATTTTTACTTTCACTATTGGAAGAATAACATAAATACTGACGATACCCTGACGACTGTATGCTTCTATTATACTTAGAACTGGTTCTAACCATGAGATAACTTTATAAATGACGGGGTTTGGTTGTGGGTTGGGGTTGGGGTTGCATGGGTATGTTCGCGGTGATAGGACCCCAGCATCCTATCACTTCTCTGTGAAGACAATTCCCAATCCAGGTTACCGTTAGGTAAGGCTTATTACGAAGACCCATTCGGAAAAGGCTGATATGGCAAGCGCTACCTCACCTCATCAATAGAGCAACCTTCAAAAAAGTCTCATCCTTTTGGAAGCAGATGGCCCGTTTTTGACTACATGGGTGTCATAGCAGCTGCGCAGTATAACGAATACTACTTCCTACAGGAAGAACTCTCCAAGAGGTATGGGCACGCCATTGCCAAGTTCTACGATGAAAAGAAAAAAAAGGCCTATTGAATCATCTGGGAGCAGTGGGACTACTTTGAGGAAATGAGCCGCTAACTCTCCCCAGATGAGTCTCTTCCTGAACCAAGAGTTCCACTTGCACCTAGAGGTCTGGCCTGCTATCCGACCGTATGGGCACCGGTTCGATTCCCGCATTCTAAAACAGGTGCGATTCCCAGAAGACTCTTCTGAGACAAATGAGACACCCTTTACATTATAAAGGAGACATCTAAACTCCTTCATTGAGTTGCACTCCATCATCAATCAGTACTCCAAAAAGTCCGACGGAAGTCACATCGTCTACACAAACAGAGAACTCGTGGAAACTTCCGCCCTACCCCCATCCTGAAGAAGTTGTCGCCGCCATTGCCTAGTCCTTTCCCGAAAAGAGATTTGAACACTTGTCTCATTCAAGACAAGACGGATTCCACCCTGATCGATGACCAGCTCAACTTTATCGACATCAAGGCCCTAGATGTGGGAGGGGTCGAGGCATGCCTTAAAGTGAAATAGTTTGCATCGTCGGTAAGAGCGATTTGACATAAAGATCTCCTCCTACCACTCAGAAGCAGGTCAATTCCCACTCTCATTAGCCGATTTCAGCACGGAACCAGATGATCTACCACGGGTAGAATTGTTGTTGTTGTTTTGGGGCTCCAATCTGAAAAAACGTAAATTGAAAGAAGAACCATTGAAAGCAACCTTTGTACTATACCAGTATCAGAAGAAGTCAGATAGTTCTTCTTTGACTCGCTTTTCAGACTAGGGACTGGCATCCACCATTCGCCCTATCTTACTAATAAGAAACAAGGGGCTCCGTATCCTTCGGGCTTGAGCCAGCAACGCACCTTGGGTTTGTCTTTCTTTCTTTGCTGATAAGAAGCCGGAACACGGCTTCTGTATAACCGTTGGCGTATACCGACGGAACGGATAGTGGGCAAGTCAACGGGGAAAGAGGGCAGCCGGTTCCTTCTTGTCCCGCCCGAGCCACGGGAAAGGAGGCTTCCCCTTTGAAAAAAAGGTCGGGGTACAACATTTCAGTTAGAAAGAAGGTATGTATGTGGGAGATGAGCGAACAATAAGTATTGAAATCGACAATCCGACGAATCGATGCGATTCAAAGAAGTTGGGTTTTCCTGTACTCTCCGATCGACGTTCATTAGGGTAAAGGGTAAAGCGCGCTCCTACGAAAGCAGGTGTTGAATGAACATCCAGGCAGTGAAAGCCATCTCATGAACATAAAGCCATTGAGGATTAAGGTTCGCATGTGGCTTGACCAACCAAGCCTTGAACGAGGCAAATTATTGCGTTGTCATCATAACCCCCGTATTTGAATTAGTGAATATGGGCGAAACGGTAGAATAAATGGCTTCTGTTCGACCAGGTCGGACTCTTCCGATCTTCCGTTCCGATACGGTTAGGGTGGGTCGTTTTTCACACTGTGCTACCTCGATTCATCACTCGGATGCTCTCACAGCGATGCTGAAAAGGTAATTTCTACTCTGGTTCAACACTCCCCTGACTTACGCGAAAGAATCATCCTCAGAAAACTAGCATCCCGGATGGTTTAGAAAAAGGGAAGCACCCTGTGAGCAAGAAGTTCGATCAATTCTGCCAAAGCCTCTCAGTCTACTGCTTCTGAAAAGACTTCTAACTGCGAGAGTGCCTTAGATCAGGAGCATGAACAGCTCAATTCCCTGGAAGCTCGGTTCTCAAAGATTGAAGAAGAAAGAGAGCAGCTAGCAGTTGAAATTCGGTACTTACAAGCCAAAGATGCAGAGTTCCTCAAACAACAGGATTCACTGGTAGCTGAATTAAAAAAGGCTAACGAAGGGATATCAAGAAAGCTTGCAGAACTGGAAGAACGAAGCCCCGAAACTCCACTTTTAATGCCCACAGATCCGCTGGAAGTAGGCACCCGAAGATGCCAACGGGCAATGCGAGCACGAATATTACTGGCGCAGGAACTAATTATATAGAATATGCTCTTTGATAGAATACGCTGTTATGATACCCGGAAAAGGCAAAGCCCTTAGCCCGGCAATCTCGATGGGAAGCAAGGATCGTAGAATATCTAATTTCCCACGAACTAGGAGCCCATTCAGGCTTGGTCAATGAAAATATATTTCACTATTTCTAGGCCGGAACCGTAGCTGCTTTGGGTCTAAGTGGGGGCGTGCGCATGTTACCCGCGGTTAGCGAATAAAATGACGATAGGCTAGCTATCCCGTTTAGGTAGCTTACCTAGACCGGATGATGTTGCCTATAATATTACTATTAGGCTCAACCAGCCATTGTTTGACCAACTGTTCCATGTTCCGTTTGCGTCCCTTCAAGTGGCAGAATATCTTCCTACTATTAACTATTAAAGCCGCTCACACACAGCAACTATGTATCGGGATGCACCTAAGGGCGAAGGAAGTTTGACTTCTCAATAGGAAGTCTGGTCATCTGTTTACTGCACTTTATTTAAAGCAGGCAGCGGCCAGCTTGCAGCAAGCCCTATGCTGCAGATAGACCCCTTCCTAACCTAAAGAGCAACTTTCTTTCCCGATCTCGTTGACTCTGTAAAGCCTGAAGGATAGGATCAGACAAGGAAGAAGGAAGAGTTTGCGAGAGAGTTGCAGATTCAATTCTGTCAAATCCTATACAAGAGGCTTGCTCCATGGAATACGGGAAAGGTACTAAAGATGCAACTATCCCTAAAATGGCTGTATACAGTGCGATATGGCTTAGCTTCTCTTAGCTCTAGGAAAGAAATAGCAGTTGTCTGGTCTGGGGAAGGAAGCACGGGGAAAGAATGAAAGAAAAGTAAACCTTAAAAGTGAAATGAAATATCGAAATTCAATTTGTCGATTCAAAAGCTGTAAATGAAAAACGATCAATATAGGCTCAGCTGTGTCACTATTGAAAGTGAAAATCTTAGACTCAGAGATTTCATACCTGTGCGTATTAGAATTTCTCTTGTTACTGAACAGTCCTACAGGCCTAATTGAATAGAATTTCTTACAGCTAAGACTATATTCGCAAAAGGACTAGACCTCTCCTTTCCTCTAATAGTAAGACATTAGGGAATACAACCAAGTTCCCTACGATAACAAAAAAGAGTTCCAAACCCGCCTTAGTCTCAAATAGCCTGAGATACGATACCGTAAACGAAAAATAGTAGTTGCTCCGAATGGAAGGTAATATGCTTACACAGGGAGTGGACGATCTCAAAGAGGCTAGGCCAGCAGTCTAGGTAGAAGCCATTAGAACCAGTGGCCCTAGATGGATGCCTTTCGACTGGAAAAGTTGATATACCTCGCCCGCCTTACGAAGACTTTCTATAATACTAAGGCACCCATATTCACAAACTACTATGTTGTAGTCATGCATGAAGCTGTTTTGACTATAGAACAGAGGATGGAGTAACAATAACATAGAGAACAGCTGCGCTCTACAGACAAAGTCACCAGGGAACGAACAGAGGGAAGGCTCCTCAATAAAAAAGAAACCGCAGGGTGCCAGTATAGCTGGGGACTTCTCCAATATTTCAGATTTCCATAGATTGACGGTCTTTGCACAAGTTCCCTTTTTCTCAGAAGCAGAAGAGAGACCTGTGGTCGAATAAAGGCAACGAAACGGATAAGACTGACTCCATGAAGATGAAGTAGTACGTCTGTCTACGGTGAAAAAGGCTTGGACCATCGATCAATTAGAGAGAAACGTACCCTAAAACTCCACCTGCTTAGAATTAGAACGGCTGGACTCCTGCGACCGATCCTGGATCTGGTCTTACCTTTCTAGCCACCGCTCACATAGCATAGGGGACCAGCCCCATAGAAAGCACTCGCAAGAAGGAATGACAGCTATTCTAATATAAGACTTGCTGCTCCGACGAGATACCATTCACTGTTGGTCATGAAGGATTCTACCCGCTCAAGACCAACTACCCTGCAACGATATGTTCTTGAGACAATCCAAAGGAATAGTAAAATTCAATCAGTACGAGGCAATGAATAATCCAATCACTAGACCTGATCTGCATGAACCCACCGCTAATGACTGACGCTCATGCGAGCCCATCCCATTATGAGTTTCAAGGATACCACTAGAGGTTCTAAAAGATCTCGACCATAGGGAGAGGAAGTTGGCATCTCCACTCAATGAACTTGGAACGACAATGAGGACGAAGATTTCCCTAGCCAAGGGGACTGATGAGAAGCCCCAGCCAGTTCGCAACTATATTACATATAGCAAATACACCTGGCATTGCCGGACACTTTCTCTTTAACCGAAATGGCTCTTTGGGTTACTCGATTGCGAAAACATAGGTTAGAATCCGAATAAGGGCAAAGGTCCCATCCATCACTGCCCATCTGGACTAGCCTCGCTGTCAAAGAGCCATAGCAGGATAGGGAAAAACAGAAGTAATCTACACATTATTTGCCTACTCGCTTATTCCTCTGCTCGGTAGTGCCGTTGAAATTTCTTGCATTTCACCCTTTTTTCTAGGATCAGTTAGTTATTCTGCCGTCCTGAATGCAATAGCTTCCTCGGGTTTAGTTTTTAGTTTGCTACCCCCGCTTTATCAGTAATAAGGAAAGCAGCACATTCAAGCATGTAAGGATTCCACTCCTATCTTACGTGGTATCCATTTGCCAACCCTGTGATTCAATATGAAAAGGCCAACACTCACTCTTCAGAGAATATCCATCTGCTGTCAAGGCTACAATGGTTTAACCAAGAGGTCTCGCCTCCAGAGTCAGATTGGGGAGGACAACTCCTTCAATGCTTTGACTTACATTCCGAGGCCTGCTACAGAAGAAAAGATTGCGAGGTACTTCGATAGCATCAAAAAGTACCTCATAGCTTGCTATGAGTCACTTCGTACCTCGCTAATTCTTTCTTTTAGTCTATTGACTCGCCAGACTCTAACAAGCAAGCTCTTTCATACCTTACCGATAGAAAAACACTAAGATGCCTTTCTTGGCCCGAAAGCAGGAAGCATTCCAACTCCAGACCTTTACGTCGTAGACTTTGAAGCAGCAAGAACACTTGCACCTCCCAGTTCTCATATTCTACTTCCAATCCTGACATTAAGGTGAAATCCCTTCCCAAATCTTCACTTCAGTTAAAGTAATCACCAAGTCCCAAAGCCTGTTTGTCTTTAATGCCTGCTTAGCTTATTGATTACCTCTGATGCTACTTCCAATGGATTCTCAATTTCAAGTCTAGTGCCAGTTACTCTGAAATCCGTTCTTTAAAGAAAGGGGTGAGCTATGGAATCCCTTCCGAGCTCTCTCTCATCTTAGCAACCTATGCACCTCTTCCACCTCTGAAGCTACTGAACTCCTTCCTCTAGCTTTGAATTACCTGTCAGTTGAATTGCAAGTCTAATCCGACTAACTCTTCCTTTGATTACCGGGCTGATATAGAAATTCCTTATTTAATCAGTGCGTCTTAGTTCAATTCCCACTCACCCATTACCATTCCCAGGCAAGTAAGTAAAGGATAGTAGCGATATCTGCCTCTCTCTTTGAATTCATATTCTTCGATGCATCCTTCTTAGCGGGAGACATAAAAGTCCATCTGTAAGCGAATCAATTCGATCACTTTTATAACTGGGAAAAAGAGCTCTAATTGATTTGACTGGTCTAGCTCAGTCAATGGTTACACTTGACACCTTCTCCTCCTCTCTGTCCCTATCTATGTGATTTTATTTTGAGACAAAGATAAATAAGTAGGGTCAGAAGGAGGCTAAGAGCAGCGACACCGGTTACGAGAACAGTAACGGCTGATTCACGGTTTCAGTTCAGTCTATGGTTTCCCCACCGGCAGTAGGATATCACAAATCACTTAGCCAGCTTTAGTGAGCAGTAAACGGAATCAAATACAGTTAGAGGGCCCCTTGCTTCTGCTTTTGGCCATTGGCCTGTTATGATCTCTTGGTCTGTTGCTTCTGCTTCATCAAATGTCAGGATGGGGAGAAATCAGTAATCACTGAACTAGAGCTGCTATATGATTGAACTGAACTCACTTACAGCTAAAGGCACGGAGTTACTTTACTCGACCCTAGGGATAGATTGAGCCAGCCTTTTCTGGGCATATTAGGTGTAACTTAATCCAGTGATTCAATAGCAGGGCTCACTCTTTCTGCTCTCTTACTCCTCTCCCTTAGCTCGCTGAATGACTCGACTGATAAGGAGAGGTGCGAAGCAAAGTCATATCGTAGTCAGTTAAGCGAGATGGAATAAAAAGACTAGAAGAGTTATCCTTCTCTTTCTCGATGCGGATCACAGCCTAGTTTCGTAGCCAAGGGGCGCAGGAATTCCCTTACTTTCCTGAACTGGAAGGGAATCGCTATCGTCTTTCTAATCTAAAGGAAGGACGGGATTCCATCGAATGGAAAGCCTTCTTACGCCTTATTAGCGAGAGTTTTGACTGACAGTAGTATCTCCACAGGAAGTTAGCAGCCCGCCTTCTTCACCAATAAGGGTATCAAACCAACTATGTTCTATATGAAATCAGAACATGCACTAGCCGGGGGCTGGGAAGATGAACATGCTGACGAAGCTATTCCTTAATGGATAAGCTTTAATGCGAGAAAGAGTTTCGAAGAACGGCTCTCAGAAAGGGACGTTCTCCTATGACTGGTAGTCAGACCCTATTTTTATTGACTAGCTCTAATTCTCGTACTAAGAGGAGAGACCTGTTGGCATTGGACTTGGTTAATCACGCCTTTTGAGTCGAACTTCTAAGATTCTAGCTTGTCTCTATTCGACTTGGCTCATAACCTCCCTTCTTAACGTAATTAACAGCGCCTAGCTGCTCTGGCACCCGCTGTGAGTTCTGAACCATTCATACCAGATTCGGGTAAGAATCTAGGTTCCCTGATACACAATAGGTGTAGGCCTACCTGATTTTCTTACTAAGCGCCATTCGTAAGCGCGACTCCCTTAGCCTTTAGTTCAAAGCGGCTCTAGCCTATTAACTTAGAAAAAGAGAATACGCGAGGGTCCTACAAAGAAGACAGACGGATTGGAATACCAAAACGATCTCAAACGGTAGGTAGAGGTACCTGGGACAGAATAGCGTCCGAGACTCAACAAGCGAGAAAAGCGCAAGCATCCATATTGCGATGGCTTTCACCTTTCCATCACGCTTGTCAAAGGGTGAGTGCCTTCCTTACTGTAAAGAAGGAGGAAAGGCCCATTCTAACCCATGGGCCTTTTAGGTGGTTTTCCTTTTCTCCCTCGGGGGTGGGCTTTGTAGGAGTTGGGCGAGATGCAACACTTTTTCCTAAAGGAGTTAGAGCAGCAGCTAGATCGATTCCTAACAGGAGAGCTTGTCTCTCACTATGCGTAACAGTAACACATTGAATTGGACCGCTTCGCCCCTTGGCTTGACTGATCTTCCTTGCCCATTTCTATTCCGAAATCTAGACAGATCACTCGGAGGAGCCGGATCTCCATCTCTAGAACAGAAAGAAGGGAAAGCGATCCAATGCCAAAGCAAAATTGCTCCTGATCTGATCTTAGGCCCAGTCGAAAGAAGATTGCTTATTCAAAAGAGTGGAGTTCGGGGTATTGACTCATAAGGAATTTACCCTTCGCGGGTGAAAGTAATGGAATGGGCAACAAAGCGCCTCACTCCTCGTCTACTGATCTTCCTCCAAGAGATTCAATGGGACTTGGTCTCGATGTCAACTAAAGAATTTACTGAGGCCGGTATTCCGTGCTAATGCAGTCCATTTCTTCACATCTTCGGTTGCCAGTTCAATCGGACAAGTTGAGAAAACACCGTCTTTTGGGCGTAACTTCCACGGTCCCGGAAGACTCAAATCATGTGGACTGAGTGTGAGTGCCTAACTTTTTATTAAAGTAAGTATAGGACTAGGGCTATTCAAAGGAGAGAGAAAGTTCTTCGGCTGTCAAAATAAATTATGCTAATAGAAAAAGGAAGGAAAGATCAAAGCGATGGAAAGTAAAAGGGGAAAAGCCTCACGCATATTCTCTTTGCAGATGACATCTTCGTCTTTGTGGATGGACAGAGAAAATGGGTAAAAAATTGGAACTTTTTAATATTTCAATAATTCAATAATAAGATCAGAAAAGAAAGATTATGGGGATGGAGGAGGGGAAGCTTCCCATCACTTAGTTCTGAAACAACCTTTTCAAAGGAATGCTGAGAGGGGTCAGCCCTTGTTTTCGCGAAGGTGACAAAATAAAAAGCAGAATTTCAGGCGGGGCTCTATAACTTATAGATGAGAGCTAATGCCGTGCCCCTTTCTTTCAGTAGCTGGATTTTCTCTCCATCAATGGCACCAGATATGGCAAGAAGGGGAAAGGAAAAAAAATCTTAATAAGATTTTAATATTTCTTTTTGGAAGAAGCATGCATAACCTGAGATCGCTTCGTGAGATCTTTCTTTAGTGGTTTTTTGAAATAGTGCTAATGTTCCGATTGGAGGGAACTCCCGGGATTTGACAGATATTGGAGATGCATCAACCGTTCCTACGTCTCTTTCAGGGAGACCTATTCTCTATATCTTTATTCATATCTTATGTCTGCTGGAAAGACCACCTCTTTAGTTCGGTGGGAAGGGTGCTGGCATGATAAGGGTAAGGGGAGGACTACCGTTGAACGCTCCCGATACGATATCTGAATGTTCTCATTACCTTACAGGTTGTTACGAAAGGCATCCAATGCATTTAGTACAGCTGACTTCACACCAACCCAATCGGAAACCAAACCCTCCACCTCCCCTTACCCTCTAAGCTCCTTCCCTGAGTAACTCCTTAGCCCAGTAACAGGTATCTCTCGTGAAACCTTCCCTTGGCTTAGTCTCGCTATCTCCGTCTTCCTTCCCAGCCTTTCGGAACAATAAGTACTGGAATTAGAACTTCACAAATAAATTTATGTTTTTCAGCCTCCTGAAATAGACCCCTATCTCTGGTAGTGGGGCGGGTTACGCTTGAAACCCATGGTTTGATAGAAATCTTACTTTCCGGTAGACTGAACACTTTCTCTTTATAGACCACCGAGCAGACCCTGTTCCCTTTTTATAAGGGCGGACAATCTCCGTTTGAAGTTTCTAATTTCTTTCTGATTCTCCAGTGTGGAAGGTGCTGAGCCTCCTAAGTTCAGGTCAAATACAAGACTGGATTTGGTTCCCGCTCGTTCGTACTCATGGAGATGGCTTTCCTTTTTAACTGGCACCGAAGCCAAGGGAATGCATTTCAAGAAGAGACAACCAGTACGCCTACTTAGCAATTCCTCGTAAATAAAGATGCCGAAAGTCAGACAATAGATAAAGAGTCTCAGATCATAAGTTGTTCTTTGAAATAGAAAATAGGGACCTTTTTCACCGAGTTCCGGGGGTGGCTTGGATGGTTTGTTTGCCGGGATGACACTCGCTTGGTTTCCCCAAAGCCCCTTGGGGAAGAGAACCCGTCTTAGGCAGCTCCTGCCAATGTAAGATGCCTAAGTAAGGTTGGGGAAAATGAAGAACTCTTGCCAACCCTTTTGACTTTTTTATAAAAAATGTCTGCTAGCACTGACCGCTTTAGCCTCTTTTCTTCTCTTTCGCTAAGTCCAGGACTCTCTCCTCATCGAGAAGGATGGGTTCCCTCCGGGGCCTTCGGGGGAGTTAGACCTCTCTCATACCATACCTCATTTAACTTTCTAAACCACTTTAGAGACAAAGACAGGAAGGAAATAGCGTATGATGACCGGTGAACCTTCACCTTTCAACGAGCTAAACGCTCCCCCGATGTTCTCGTTCTAAACGAGCCTGTTGGAGTTGCTTTTTTTCCTTCTTTCCGACTTCTCTATTCCTATCCTAAGCCCTTACCATACCAGGCCAGGTCAGTCGCAACGGAGGCGATAAAAGAGAGATTTATCCCTTATATAAGCTTTCCTTGTGGGACTACTCCAAATAAAATAGGCTTTCGCGCGTTAGCGCCCCTATCTCGCCTACTCGTCTAAGGAAGAAGCAAGGGCCTTAGACGAGTAGGGTGCGCGTTAGCGCATCCGTTTTCTTGCTGCAGCCCTTTGATTGCTAGACGGTATTCGTTTTCTTGCTCCTTGCTTGTTCCTTCAATCAAATCAATAAGCTTTTTTTTTTCAGGTTTTTATCCCTCCTTCTTAGAACCCATTGAGGGGGGCCTCGGCCCGGGAAGGGGAGAGTGGCCGAGTGGTCAAAAGCGACAGACTGTAAATCTGTTGAAGTTTTTCTACGTAGGTTCGAATCCTGCCTCTCCCACTTGTTTGTTGTAGACTTCAGAGAAGAGAAAGGAGGCATTCGTCAGCGTAGGAAGGCCCACCGAGCGAAGCTCTTTCTTTTTTTTTGTTTTGGCCGTGCCGTGAAGTGAAATTGTATCGTATGTTAGTTAGAGAGGTTGGCGAACTACTATGATCTATAGATTCCCCATCTATATCCAATCCCAACGAGAATAGAAGCGAGTCGCTTCCGGCTTGGCTTGTAGTCGTCGTAGTTTTTTAGCTTATGTAGTGGTCGGCCTTCCTACACGCACGCGCCCGCCAGAATGCCATGCCTCCTTGGTTCTGGACGAAGCCAAGCCGATACATACGATAGGCGAAGGAAAGACCCCCCATTTCATAGCGCCTGGGGAACGCAAGTTTGATCGAGGATTGGAGAGGAGAGGTGGAAGAAAAGGCTCGGGATGGATTTAGGAGTCTTTGTGCGAGCCGTATGCGGTGAGAGTCGCACGTACGGTAACGAGGGGGGTTCGCGTCTATACGTGTAGTGTGGTGGTTGGGCCTACCCACCCTATTTGTTCCATGATCTATGGGTCTACTGGAGCTACCCACTTCGATCAATTAGCCAAGATTTGGACCGGATACGAAATCACTGGTGCTCGATCTAGTGGTATTTTTATGGGGATTCTATCTATCGCTGTAGGATCCCTATTCAAGATCACTGCAGTTCCTTTTCGGGCGGCTGTAGGACGGACGGCCGCCTATAGGTGGTAGGGTAGGGTGGGTGGTACCGCTCAGATTGCGGCCAATCTTCCTAACCGCGCGCGGGCCGGGCTTAGAGCGCGTGAAACTCATCACTATCTCGTAAGGGCGTTGAGACCATAGCATGTTAAACGAAAGCGCCGCTTTCTCTGTAGTGTTGTCACACAGCTGCCCGCCTAGAAGAGCCACTCGCTCTGTAGTGTTGTCACACAAGATAAGCACGCCGCCCGCCAGCTGGCCGGGCGAATCGAAGTTCTCTTCCGGTCAACTGTCCACCCAGTCAAGTGCAAAAAAAAAACACAGTAGAATCACGCAACGCACGCTGCTGGTGTGCTTCCTGCCCGCGAGGAAAGAAAGAAGAGCGACAAGGTTTAGTTCAGATTTTACTGTTTGCAGCATGGGAGCGGATTACCCAAAAAATCCCTGGGAACAATGAAAAAAAAAAGATATCTCGGTAACGAAAACTATAGGGGGCTGTATTGGCGAGATCCAACGGTGAACAGCTGCCAAAAAGAAAAACCGCCTGGAAGTCCGAGGACCTTTAGTACCGTACCCTACCCCCGAACCAGCAGCCTTCGCGCCAAGCAAGACCGCCCTTGTCCTTTTCCTTTCTCCATTCCGCCTCCTTCTTTGCTTTGTTCCAATAGAGTCTAAGGCAAAGCAAAAGTGGGTTCGTATGCCTACTTTACCTACTTGACGAAAGGGAACGAACTTTGTTTCGTTTCCGGGTTTATGGCAGTCAGCGTCACGACATAATCAAAAGGAAGGAGTGACGCTTTGGTTACCGGCAAACGCTTCCAAAGGCGACCCTCTCGAGTTTCCGGCTGTTTCCTAGATTGAAGTAGCCTTTCTTTCGTCGCCCTACTGAAGTACCAAAGGTGCGCTCCTCCCTAGGTACCTTCCATCGTTGACATCTATCCCTTTGTATCAAGGAATAAGATGGGTGCCAACATGGAAAGCTATCCGGGTTAAAAGGACGAAAGGATGATGGCATCTTTTCAACGTTTGAGTGTGAACTATCCTGGGCCGCTTTTCCAGAGACGATCTCCCCTAAGTGTCGAGATTATGTCTCGAGAAGGTTCCCACTATGGTCACCTCTCATTCGTTACGCTCGTGATGACGTCGGGAACTCAATGTTATCACAACACTCTATTTCCGCGTTCCAAGCCTTTCGGGACTTCTTACGGGGAGTTCCGGAGGTATCACGGGTGTATCCTAATAATCACCCTGGAAGATTAGCATTCTCGACTGCGTCTGTCGGAGGAAAGAGACGTATATTTGCCATTGGCAATTACGTCGTCCAACGTGTCCTAAGGCCTTTGCATGACTTTCTTATGAAAGTTCTGCGCTCTATACCAATGGATGGTACTTTTAATCAAGTCCGTCCGGCTAGCCGGACACTCGGACGTTTACTCTATAGACTTGAAGAGCGCCACCGATCGATGGCCTCTTAGTCTTCAGACGCTTTTAGTGAAACACCTGTTTGGTCCTGAGTTTGAGACATGCCTGTATGATGTCTTTAGACTCGGAACATTCAAGGTTCCTTTCTTAAAGTAAAGCGTCCGGGGGTTGACCCGATTACTTTTAATACTGGTCAACCCCTAGGGTATTACTCTTCCTGGCCTCTCTTCACTTTTACCCATCACTTGTTGGTGTGGTATTGTGCGGAGAAGGTGCACCCAGGGCAGCACTTTACTAAGTACGCAATTCTTGGTGATGATATCCGCATTGCAGATTCCAAGGTTGCTAAGGCTTATCTCTACCACCTTAAGACCTTATATTATAAGGTGCGGAGTTTCCGCTTCGACGCTGTTGTCGGCAATTCCGCTGCGCGGGTACAGTATTTGAGTAAACACTTTTTTAGCAAGGAGAAAGAGAGAAAGCTTTTAGGACAGGAACGGGCTTTTATTCTTTTTACGAATACGACAGAATCTCTTTCCTATTAAAGACAAAGCAAAGGAAAGTCTCTGATTGAGTGAGTTCGTCTAACGAGGAAGGCCTGGAATAACAAGGTATGGTGTAGCGAATCAGCACCCAAGCAGCTTGGAAGTGGAAGGAGAACCTGAGGAGAGCAGTGAAAGAACGTAGGAATCAACTTAAATATAAATAAGGGGCTTGCCCGACTCACCTCGGGTATCCAACTGCAGATCAACCTAGGGCAAGGGTAGACCGAAAGCTTCAGGGCGAGGTTAGCACCAGCTATACTTGCGAGGCCGCTTTTCAGGGAATCTCTGACGTTGAAATAGGTAACAACTGGGTCTCGTAGCAGAGATGGCTTCGGAAAAGACAACTTAGGAAAGAGTGAGCCGAAGCTTCCCGGGAGAATGCTGTGAATATAACAAGGTGAAGCAGGACTTCCGCGGATTCGTTGAGGATCTTTGGTCAGAGCCTGATATCATGGCTAGCCTTCCTCCGTCGACTAGCGTATTCCACTAGTTCAGGGGGAGGAAAGAAAGAGGAGAATTCTTGAAAGAGAGTCAAATGACCTATCCTTGAAAGCATGAAATTCAGTCAGTCCTTTCGGGTGGCAGCCCAGTCCTTTCATTCCTTCCTGAGAATGGATCCCCAATAGCTCGCAGATAAGGTTTGAAAATGCTCGAGCGATAGCGAGAGGTTACTATGTATCTCGACCGAACAAGCAAGGGACTGAGCGCTTCCGTTTTCTTGCTGGGGGAGGTATAAAGTAAGTAAGTCGACTGATAAGGAGAGGAGTGAAGCTGCGGAAGCATTGCTTATCAGAACCCCTACGGATGAACCCTGTCTGTATCAGTATTCGTCGTCCCTATGGCAATCTTTCTTGACTTTTTTCAGAAAGCGTGTTCAAGCTCTCTGATTAAGGTACTAGAGGCTCACTAAACTATCGAGAAATTTCGGCCTAGGATCTCTTGAAAGTGCTTTTGCTTTCCTTTTAACTAAACCTTCCCGCTCTACTGGAGATTTTCCTCTATCAGAAAGTTTCGTAATCAACTGGATTTTTTTACTTGATTAATCGAAAAGAAGAAGGCGGAGGATGGCCTACGGTGCGTGTTATCTGAAGGGAACACGCTTTTTCGACCGCGGTGGTATGATTTCCGGGCCCTCTCCTCGTTCCGCCCGC